ATAGGTATTGTTATAGGATTAAACAAAGGGATTCGCAAATAAAAGCGCTAAGGCTACAACCAGTCCATAAATTGTTAAAGCTTCCATAAAAGCCAAACTAAGCAATAAAGTACCTCGTATTTTTCCCTCCGCCTCGGGCTGTCTCGCGATCCCTTCTACAGCTTGGCCCGCAGCAGTACCTTGACCAACCCCAGGTCCAATAGAAGCAAGACCGACGGCCAACCCAGCAGCAATAACGGAAGCGGCAGAAATCAGTGGATTCATGATAAGTTCCTCACACCAAAATAAGTAAATAGTTAATGATACGATCAACCAAGAAATTATGACTTAATTATTCCATCACTAAGATCTATACAGTCGAAGGAACTAAGAACTCTGAATTGAAGTAATAATATTATTGAATCATTAGAACTACTTCCATATTTCTTTTTTAGTTTCTATTCACATAATTTTTGTGAATCCATATGACTTTTTTCTTCCATTTCTTTCTTTTTTCAAAACCATTCAAATTTTTCGTTTTTTTTTTTTTCTTGATTGAATCTATTTATTCATTCAATATTCACTTTATTCATTGAATAAATATTTCATTCACAATTACAAACGAAAGGGAAGGACTTCTATTGGAATCCCTATCTAAATTCACAGTATTAGATATTAATTAGATATATTTTTACTTCATATATAACTAATTAATATCTAATATCACATATACATGTGTTTCTTCCATAACGTAAATCAACTATTCATATCTTACATTCAATCGGATTCTAGAATAATTCTTCGAAAGATTCACAAGAGTTGTCTTATAGCAATTAGATTACATACATCTAGTTCGGCACCTCCTTAATCCATTTTTTTTATAAATTGAACTCTTTTTTCTAGATTTTTCTTTTTTTATTCGACTACATGGGAACAATCAATCTACATGGACAAATTCCTTAGATCGAATCATTACATCGAAATAGTAGTATTTGATTGATCTAAGTTAATGTAATTTATTATTTATTCAAATTATCTTTTGGTCAATCGTTGAATTGGATGAAATCAACTTGAATGGGCATCATTCTATATAACAATAACATCTTTTTAAAGAATAGCACGCCATAATACTATAAGTAATAGTATCCAAATTATTATTTATTATTCAGATTATGATTACTAATAGCTTATAATTATGGTTACTAATATCTAATAATGTTGAATATTGGAATTAAATGAACAAAACAATATAAAGAGAATATTCATTGGCGGGGGTATAAATGGATCTAACTGGAATTTTAGGAAAAAGATCTTTTAGATCTCTTTCCTTTTTTTTACTTCCCTGTTTGTTGCAACTCCCTAATATCTATAAGATCTTAAGCTTTTTTTACTATTCCTCTCTAGATCGTATATATCTTATTTATATTATAGAATATATTATATAAATATAATAAATATAATTTGTTATAATTTTGATTATATAATTGATTTATATATTATGTTCCCTAAGCAGATTATCTTGATCCGCGCATATATTGCGTAAGTCTTAAGCTAAAAAAAGCCTATTTCGAAAACTAGTCAATGATGACCCTCCATGGATTCGCCTATATAAGCCGCAGCTAAAGTTGCAAAAATAAGAGCTTGAATACCGCTTGTAAATAATCCAAGTAACATGACAGGTATAGGAACCACTGAAGGTACTAAAGAAACAAGAACAACAACTACTAATTCATCAGCTAATATATTTCCGAAAAGTCGAAAACTAAGTGATAAGGGTTTTGTAAAATCTTCTAAGATATTAATGGGTAAAAGGATTGGAGTTGGTTGAATGTATTTACCGAAATAACCTAATCCTTTTTTGGTAAGACCCGCATAGAAATATGCTACTGACGTGAGTAAAGCTAAAGCAACGGTAGTATTTATATCATTTGTAGGTGCGGCTAATTCCCCATGAGGTAACTGTATGATTTTCCAAGGTAAAAGAGCACCTGACCAATTCGAAACAAAAATAAATAGAAACAAAGTTCCAATAAAGGAAACCCATGGACCGTATTCTTCTCCAATCTGAGTTTTGCTCACGTCTCGAATGAATTCAAGGACATATTCGAAGAAATTCTGACTGTCAGTAGGAATGGTTTGTGGATTACGAACAGCTATAATGGCTGAACCTAATAAGATAGCAATTACAACCCAAGAAGTAATAAGTACTTGGGCATGGACTTGAAAACCTCCTATTTGCCAATACAAATGTTGGCCAACTTCCACACCAGATATATCGTATAACCCTTTTAGTATGTTGATAGAACATAATAGAACATTCATATTGCCCTCTGAAAGAAATAGAACTTAAAAAAAAAAGAATTATTTTGATTCAACCATCTATTTTTGACTTGCCTACTTGAATTATATATTTTTGATATCAACTAATCACATATCCTAAGTTACTTGTATCTCTTTTGCACGATTAAAGAATCGTAACCGATTTCATAAATCTATGGAGTTACAAAAATGGAGTTCCAAA